ACAGAAAAAGGGATTGATCAAATTCTATTGAGTCTGACTCATAGTGATCATTTATCAAAGAATGACTCTGGTTATCAAATGATTGAACAACCGGGATCAATTTCCTTACGATACTTAGTTGACATTCATCAAAAGGATCTAATGAATTATGAGTTCAATAGATCCTGTTTAGCAGAAAGACGGATATTCCTTGCTCATTATCAGACAATCACTTATTCACAAACCTCGTGTGGGGCTAATAGTTTTCATTCCCCATCTCCTCATGGAAAACCCTTTTCGCTCCGCTTAGCCCTATCCCCTTCTAGAGGTATTTTAGTGATAGGTTCTATAGGAACTGGACGATCCTGTTTGGTCAAATACCTAGCGACAAACTCCTATGTTCCTTTCATTACGGTATTTCCGAACAAGTTCCTGGATGACAAGCCTAAAGGTTATCTTATTGATGATATCGATATTGATGATAGTGACGATATCGATATTGATGATAGTGACGATATCGATATTGATGATAGTGACGATATTGATGATAGTGATGATGACCTTGATATTGATACGGAGCTGCTAACTATGTATATGACGCCGAAAATAGACCGATTTGATATCACCCTTCAATTCGAATTAGCAAAAGCAATGTCTCCTTGCATAATATGGATTCCAAACATTCATGATCTGCATGTGAATGAGTCGAATTACTTATCCCTCGGTCTATTAGAGAACTATCTCTCCAGGGATTGTGAAAGATGTTCCACTGGAAAGATTCTTGTTATTGCTTCGACTCATATTCCCCAAAAAGTGGATCCCGCTCTAATAGCTCCGAATAAATTAAATACATGCATTAAGATACGAAGGCTTCTTCTTCCACAACAACGAAAGCACTTTTTCATTCTTTCATATACTAGGGGATTTCACTTGGAAAAGAAGATGTTCCATACTAATGGATTCGGGTCCATAACCATGGGTTCCAATGCACGAGATCTTGTAGCACTTATCAATGAGGCCCTATCAATTAGTATTACACAGAAGAAATCCATTATAGAAACTAATACAATTAGATCAGCTCTTCATAGAAAAACTTGGCATTTTCGATCCCAGATAAGATCGGTTCAGGATCATGGGATCCTTTTCTATCAGATAGGAAGGGCTGTTGCACAAAATGTACTTCTAAGTAATTGCCCCATAGATCCTATATCTATCTATATGAAGAAGAAATCATGTAAGGGAGGGGATTCTTATTTGTACAAATGGTACTTCGAACTTGGAACGAGCATGAAGAAATTAACGATACTTCTTTATCTTTTGAGTTGTTCTGCCGGATCGGTCGCTCAAGATCTTTGGTCTTCATCCAGACCCGATGAAAAAAATTGGATCACTTCTTATGGATTCGTTGAGAATGATTCTGATCTAGTTCATGGCCTATTACTATTATTACTATTAGAAGTAGAAGGCGCTCTGGCTCTGGCGGGATCCTCACGGACAGAAAAAGATTGCAGTCAGTTTGATAATAATCGAGTGACATTACTTCTTCGGTCCGAACCAAGGAATCAGTTAGATATGATGCAAAATGGATCTTGTTCTATCGTTGATCAGAGATTTCTATATGAAAAATACGAATCGGAGTTTGAAGAAGGGGAAGGGGACCTCGATCCGCTAGAGGAGGATTTATTCAATCACATAGTTTGGGCTCCTAGAATATGGCGCCCTTGTGGCAATCTATTTGATTGTATCGAAAGGCCCACTGAATTGGGATTTCCCTATTGGGCTGGGTCATTTCGGGGCAAACGGATCATTTATCATAAAGAGGATGAGCTTCAAGAGAATGATTCGGAGTTCTTGCAGAGTGGAACCATGCAGTACCAGACACGAGATAGATCTTCCAAAGAACAAGGCTTTTTTCGAACAAGCCAATTCATTTGGGACCCTGCGGATCCATTCCTTTCCCTATTCAAAGATCAGCCCTTTGTCTCTGTGTTTTCACGTCGAGAATTCTTTGCAGATGAGGAGATGTCAAAGGGGCTTATTGCTTCCCAAACAAATCCTCCTACATCTATATATAAACGCTGGTTCATCAAGAATACGCAAGAAAAGCACTTCGAATTGTTGATTCATCGCCAGAGATGGTTTAGAACCAATAGTTCATTATCTAATGGATCTTTCCGTTCTAATACTCTATCCGAGAGTTATCAGTATTTATCAAATCTGTTCCTATCTAACGGAACGCTATTGGATCAAATGACAAAGACATTGTTGAGAAAGAGATGGCTTTTCCCGGATGAAATGAAACATTTGATTCATGTAACAGGAGAAAGATTCCCCATTCCTTAGCCGTAAAGATATGTGCCCATGAAAAGGGGATTAAGTGGAACAGAATTGGCCGGATGGTAGAGTCGTGGAAACACTTGTTTCTTCCATCTTTTTGGCCTTAGCTCCATGGAACAATATGCTACTGCTGAAACATGGAAGAATTTAAATCTTAGATCACTATGTGTGGATGATATGAACT